AATAAGATGCCTGACCAAAGGATTATTTTGATAGAATAAATTAAGTAAATTTTTACTCTTATTGTAAACTAAAGAATTAAACTTTACCTTAAATTTCAAAAATTTAAATGCATTACTACACTAAATTACAAAAAGATAAGCTAATTTAAGCTATTAGGCCCATAACCTAAATATAGAATTGATTTTCTTCTTTTTAATTTTAATAAATCTTGAAATTTTATTTAACTTTTGTATAGTAATAGGGGTTACTATTGCAATTAGTTCAAATAATTGATTAATAATTTGATTGGGGTTAGAATTATCTATGATGTCTTTTATTCCTATTATATCAAAGAAATCAAAACTTAATTCAGAATCTTGTATTAAGTACTTTATCATCCAAAGTTTAAGATCTTCAATTATAATAATAGGGGTTATTATAATATCAATCTGAACTTCAAATATAATTTTAATATTATCTGTTTTATTAAAACTAGGTGTGAGTCCTTTCCATACATGAGTAGTTTCAATTATTGAGGGTATAGAATATTACTCAATCTTTGTAATATTAACTTTAATAAAATTATCTCCAATTATTATACTTTCATATTTAAATAATAATTTTAATTTGTTTATTATCCTAAGATTACTAGTTGGTTCAATTTCGGGGTTAAACCAAAATTCAATTAGGAAAATTATAGGGTACTCCTCAATTTTTAACATATCATTAATCTTATCATCTGTTAATATACAAGAGATTTGAGTAACCTTCTTTCTGATATATACTATTTCTTTAGTATTAATAAATTATTTAGTTTTAAAGTTAAATTTAAACTTCATTAACCAAATAATAATGAATAATTTCAAAATATCAACAAAAACATGTTGTTGATTTACAGTTTTATCAATAGGGGGGTTCCCCCCTTTTATAGGGTTTTTTGGTAAGTTGCTAGTAATTAAATTTTTAATAACAACCAATCAATTTTTAGTTACTTTTATTATAATTATAACATCACTAATTGTAATATTCTTTTATACACGAATAGTAGTTATATCTATCATCTTATTTTACAATATCCCAAAATGATTAACAATAACTAAAATAAATTTCAATTCTTTTGTTATTATAGTCAGATTAATTTTACCTTTCATTTTGTTTAACTTAAAATCCTTATAAGGATTTTAAGTTAAACAAACTATTAACCTTCAAAGTTAAAATTACTTAAAGTAAATCTTAAGTTTTAAACACAAGGTATCATTAAATTTGCAATTTAATATTTTATTAAACTATTAAAACTTACTAGGAGAATTTAACTTCATATACAAATTTACAGTTTGTTACTTTTTTTTCAGACACCCTAATGAATAAATGGTTATTTTCAACTAATCATAGGGATATTGGAACACTATACTTTATATTTGGAATTTGATCTGGGATTGTTGGTATAATATTAAGTTTAATTATTCGTTTAGAACTTAGACAACCCGGGCCATTAATAAATAATGACCAAGTTTACAATACAGTAGTTACATCACATGCATTAATTATAATTTTCTTTATAGTTATACCAATTATAATTGGTGGTTTTGGAAACTGATTATTACCATTAATAATTGGGGCTCCAGATATAGCTTTCCCACGATTAAATAATATAAGATTCTGATTATTACCCCCGTCATTAATTATACTTTTATTAAGATCAACAATTGAATCAGGGGTGGGTACTGGTTGAACTATATACCCCCCATTATCTTCAAATCTAGCCCATTCATCACCTAGAGTAGATATAGCTATTTTCTCTCTACATCTTGCAGGGGTATCATCAATTTTAGGGGCTATTAATTTTATCACAACAGTTATTAATATACGAGCCATTGGTATAAAAATAGATCAAACTCCTCTTTTTGTATGGTCAGTTTTAATCACTGCATTCTTGCTACTACTATCTTTACCAGTTTTAGCAGGGGCTATTACTATACTATTAACTGATCGAAATATTAATACTTCTTTCTTTGACCCTTCAGGAGGAGGGGACCCAATTTTGTTTCAACATTTATTTTGATTCTTTGGTCACCCAGAGGTCTATATTCTTATTTTACCTGGATTTGGACTAATTTCACATATTATCATTCAGGAGAGAGGGAAGAATGAATCATTTGGGTTTATTGGTATAGTTTATGCGATAGTATCAATTGGGGTATTAGGTTTTGTCGTTTGAGCCCATCACATATTTACAGTTGGTATAGATGTTGACACACGAGCTTATTTTACATCAGCTACAATAATTATTGCAGTACCTACTGGAATTAGGGTTTTTAGTTGACTAGCAACAATACACGGGGTATATAAGAACTTTAATATTTCAATATTATGATCATTAGGGTTTATTTTCTTATTTACTATTGGGGGATTAACTGGAATTATTTTATCAAATTCATCTATTGATGTAGTTTTACATGATACATACTATGTAGTGGCTCATTTTCATTATGTATTGTCAATGGGGGCAGTATTTGCAATTCTAGCAGGATTTATTCATTGATACCCATTAATTATAGGATTAACATTAAATAAAAAATGATTAAAAATTCAATTTATAACTATATTCTTAGGGGTAAATTTAACTTTCTTTCCTCAACACTATTTAGGACTTAGAGGAATACCTCGGCGATATTCTGATTACCCAGATTTATATTCATCTTGAAATTTAATTTCATCATTTGGTAGTTTAATTTCTACTTTAAGAATCATGCTATTAATGATTATTATTTGAGAAAGATTAATTTCAAAACGAATTGTTATTTTTTCAATTAATAATCAATCTTCAATTGAATGAATACAATTAACCCCCCCTCAAGAACATTCATATACAGAATTACCATTAATTTCAAAGTTCTAATGTGGCAGAATTAATGTAATGAATTTAAGATTCATATATAAATATCTTTATTTCTTTAGAAATAAACTCATGGATATCTAAATTTATACAAGATTCAGTATCGCCAATTATGGAACAACTAATACTATTTCATGACCATGCTATAATAATTGTTATAATAATTACTGTCATAGTAGGTTATGTTATTATAACTATCTTTATAAACAAATTAACTAGACGACTAATACTAGAAAATCAAGCTATTGAACTTATCTGAACTCTTATACCAGCAATTACATTAATTTTCATTGCTATACCATCATTACGAATTTTATACTTAATTGAAGAATCTATAAAGCCTACAATAACAATTAAAGTAATTGGCCATCAATGGTATTGATCATATGAATACTCAGATTTTAATGAAATTGAGTTTGAGTCGTATATAAAACCTTCTAATAATTTAGAATCAAGAGATTTTCGACTATTAGATACAGATAATCGAATAATTGTACCTTTTAATACAATAATTCGAGTTTTAACTTCATCAACTGATGTTATTCACTCATGAACTATTCCCTCAGCTGGGATTAAAATTGATGCATCACCAGGACGTATCAATCAAGGTAACATAATTATTAGACGACCTGGGCTTTATTTTGGTCAATGCTCAGAAATCTGTGGTTCAAATCATAGTTTTATGCCAATTGCAATAGAAAGAGTAAATATAACATCATTTATAAATTGAATTAATAAAAAATCATTAAGATACTAAAATGCAAGTAATGATCTCTTAAATCAAACGATGGCAAAGTCGCGAATGCCCTTAATGAAGAAATTAGTTTAAATAAAACATTAATTTGTCAAATTAAAAATAATTAGAGTTATTTCTTTATACCACAAATATCCCCAATATGATGAATGAGATTAATATTAATATTTAATTCAATAATTATATTATCAATTAGTATAATATATTTTAATTATAAAATTTCATTTAAATTAGAATCTTCAACAAAAAAAACTAACATAATTTGAAAATGATAACAAATTTATTTTCAACATTTGACCCATGTACAGGTAATTTATCATTAAATTGATTAAGATCATTAATTTTATTAATAATATTTAATTATAATTATTGAATTAGAATAAATAACAGTACAAATATAATTATAACAATTTTAAATTCAATTAAAAAAGAGTTAATTGTTATTATACCAGAAAGGGGAGTAAGAATTATATTTTTAAGAATAAGAGTATTTATTTTAGTTAATAATTTAATAGGATTAATTCCTTACATTTTTACTTCTCCCTCTCACTTAACATTTTCCTTAGCTTTAGCATTACCAATATGAACATCATTTATAATTTACGGTTGAATTAATAAAACTAATTCAATATTTATACACCTGGTACCTATAGGTACACCCTCAGTATTAATACCATTTATAGTAATAATTGAAACAATTAGAAACATCATTCGTCCGGGGTCCTTAGCAGTTCGTTTAACCTCAAATATAATTGCAGGTCATTTATTGATAGCTTTATTAGGTAATAGATGTAGATTACTAACAACAACAATTTTAATAATAATTTTTATTATATTAATATTATTTGAGACAGCTGTATCCTTTATTCAATCATATGTATTTATAATCTTAACTACTTTATATTCTAGAGAAATTTAAATGAATAATCATCCATTTCATTTAGTAGATAAAAGACCTTGACCTATTGTAAGATCAATAGCTTTATTATGTTTAACATCAGGAGCAGTTGTAATATTTTACAACACAGAATATTATTTAATTACAATTGGAATTGTAGTTACAATCATATGTATAATTCAATGATGACGGGATATTATTCGAGAATCAACTTTTCAAGGATTACATAGAATTAAAGTTGTTAAAAATATAAAATTAGGTATAATCTTATTTATTTTATCAGAAATTATGTTTTTTGTAGCTTTTTTTTGGTCATTTTTTCATAGAAGATTGTCCCCATCCATTGAAATTGGTATAAATTGGCCACCTCTAAACATTAAATCATTTAATCCTATAGGAATTCCATTATTAAACACTATAATTTTATTATCATCTGGGGTATCTATAACATGGGCACATAGAGCATTATTAATAAAAAATTATACTCAATCAATAAAGAGAATGACAATTACTATTATTTTAGGTATTTATTTTTCAATATTACAATTGTATGAATATTTAGAATCACCATTTTGTATCGCAGACTCTGTTTATGGATCCTCATTTTTCATAAGAACAGGGTTTCACGGAATTCACGTGCTAGTTGGATCAATTTTCATTTTAATTTCAATTATTCGATTAAAAAAACTACACTATTCTAACTACCATCATGTTGGATTTGAATGTTCAGCGTGATACTGACATTTTGTTGATGTAGTTTGGTTATTCTTATATGTGTCAATTTATTGATGAGGTAGATATTCATTTAGTATATAAAGTATATTTAACTTCCAATTAAAAGGATTAATTAAAATGAATAATTATATTAACGATAAAATTTATAATGTTAATTATTTTTATTATTACAATAATTATTTTATTAATTATATTAATAAGAAAAAAATCTATTATTGACTCACAAAAATCATCCCCATTTGAATGTGGATTTAACCCTATATCTAAAAAACGGTTACCTTTTTCGATTCATTTTTTCATAATTGCTATTATTTTTTTAATTTTTGATGTAGAAATTGTAATTATTATACCAATAGTATTAACAATAAAATTTTCAATAATAAAATTCTGAAGATTTACATGTATATCTTTTATTAGTATTTTGCTTATTGGGTTATATTATGAATGAATAAATGGGTTATTAAATTGAACTGAATAGGATAGTAGTTAATTATAACATTTAATTTGCAATTAAAAAGTCCATATGTAAGGTTTTCCTGTAACATTGAAGTAAAATTTACATTTAGTTTCGACCTAAATTTAGGGTAATCCCCTATGTTTAATTGAAGCCAAATTAGAGGCATTCTAATGTTAATAGAATTATTGATAAATAATCCAATTAATAGAGTAAATGAGTAAAAGTAGCTGCTAACTAACTTTTAATGCGGTTAAATTCCGTTATACTCTTATTTATTTAGTTTAAAAAAAATATTTTATTTTCATTAAAAAGATGATTATTAAATCAATAAATTGTATTCAAAAATAATATTTCCTTAATGTCTTCAGCATTAAACTCTAAATAAGCTACAAATACATAATAAAAATAAAAATCATAACAAGTAAGAAACTATAAAAATCTTAATAGTATTATTTAAATTAATCTGAAAAAAATCTGACATTTTAAACAAATAATTTGATATATTTAAAGTCAGGTAAAATTCACCTCAAAATAAAATTTTGTAACAATTAAAAAAGAAACCAAAAAACGAATTAGTTAAAAATATTGAATAACCTAGTATAAACCATATATTAGAATTAAAAAAATAATAATCTAAGAATTTTAGATAATTAAATCTATTAAGCTCAAAACCAAACCATAATCCTAATAAAACAAAAAGTAAAGATAAAATTTTAATTGATAAAGGTAAAAAAATTCAATTTAAATCTAAATTAATTAACCAATTAAAAATACAACCAAAAATAATTGATAATAAACTTATAATTAAAACTCTAATTCCTATAAAATTAAATTCATCCCTTATACAATTTATAGGGGAAAAATTAAAATTACTAATTAAAGAATAATAAATAAGGCGAAAAGAATAACAGCAAGTCAGTCCTAAACTAAAATAAAAAATTATAATAACAATAAAATTAAAGCCAGAAAAAAATGAAATTTCAATAATTAAGTCTTTAGAATAAAACCCTGACAAAAAAGGAATACCACATAAAGCTATATTAGAAATATTAAAGCAACATCTTGTTAAAGGTAAAAAATTACAACAACCCCCCAAAAACCGAATATCTTGGTTATCTATATAAAAATAAATAAAAACACCAGAACATAAAAAAAGTAAAGATTTAAACATTGCATGAGTTAATAAATGAAAAAAAGAAAAATCAATGAAACCTAAAAAGATAGAAGTTATTATTAAACCTAATTGTCTTAATGTAGAAAAAGCAATAATTTTTTTTAAATCAAACTCATAATTAGCACAAAAAGAAGAAAAGATTATAGTAAATAAACCTATTAAGACAAATAAATAATTAAAAACATCCAAATTGTCAAAAAACCGGATTAATAAATAAACTCCTGCTGTGACTAAAGTTGATGAGTGTACAAGTGACGAAACTGGCGTTGGAGCAGCTATTGCAGCTGGTAACCAACAAGAAAAAGGGATTTGGGCTCTTTTAGTAAAAGATGATAAAACTATTAAAAAAAAAATATTATTATTAAAATAAAAATTATAAAAAATAAAATTTCAACCTCCAAATGATATTATTCAGCCAATACAAATCAAAATACCAATATCTCCCAACCGATTAGTTAAGCAAGTAATTATCCCAGACAAGTTTCTTCTTAAAGATCTATAATAAATAACTAAACAATAAGAAACTAACCCTAATCCATCCCATCCCAATAAAATTCTAATTAAATTAGGTCTTATAATTATTAAAAATATACTAAAAATAAATAATAAAACTAAATACAAAAAACGGTTAGAAGAAAAACTTAAATAGCCTATATAAAAAGATCTATATAAAATTACTATAGAAGAAATAAACAACACAACTGATACAAAAAATAAAGATTTAAAATCAAAAATTAAAACATAATAAAAACTTAGAGAATTAATATAAATTAAACTATACTCTAAAAATAAACAAAAATTTCTATACATAAAATATAAACCTAAATAAAAAGAAAAGATAGATAAAAATAATAAATTAAAAAATCAAATTAAATACTTATTAAACAAAACTTAAGGATATTAACATCTGAAACACCACAAATTTCTATTTTAATTAAACTACTTAAATTACTAAAAAAGCATAAATCAAAATAGTAATACAATTAAGGGGTATAAATGATTAAATAACAATAAAAATTCAGAAACAAAAATATTAGTATAAGAAAATCTATCTCTAAAATTACCATGTTGAGAATATCTATACAAATAAAAACAAAAACAGGCACAAAAAAAAGATCTAAAAAATAAATAATAAAAAGAAAAATCAAAATAACTAATAGATCTAATAATAATTATTAATTCACTTATAAAATTAATTCTAGGGGGACACCCTATATTAAAAGAACTAAACAAGAACCAAAAAAAGGACAATCTAGGTATAAAAAAAACTATACCCTTAATTAAATATAATCTTCGTGAATTAACACGTAAGTAACAAATATTAGCAAGACAAAATAATCCAGAAGAACATAAGCCATGAGATAACATCATAATGAGAGCCCCAAATAAACCTACCTTTCTTATAGTTAAAATACCTATTAAACATAAACTTATATGAGCTACAGAAGAATATGCAATTAAACATTTTAAATCAACTTGAATTAAACAAATAAACCCTACAATTAATGAACCTATAATTCCAAAAGTAAATCAAATATAACTATAATTATAAAAAAAAAATTCATTAAGGTACATAAAACGAATCAAACCATAACCACCAATTTTTAATATTAAACCAGCCAAAATTATAGAACCAGAAATAGGTGCCTGAACATGGGCCCTCGGCAACCAAAAATGAAGTATAAACATAGGGAACTTAACTAAAAATGGAATAATCACTATTAAATGAGAAATAAAATTAAAATTAAATTTTAAATCAAAAACAAAACATATAACATATAAATCATTATAAACATATATAATAAACACAAATAAAGGTAATGACCCAAATAAAGTATAAAAAAATAAATAGACACCAGAATTTAAACGCTCTGGTTGGTAACCTCAACCTAAAATTAAAATTATTAAAGGAATCAAAATAAATTCAAAAGACATATATATCAAAAGTATATTAATTGAAGAAAAAATAATGAATAACAAAAAACAAATAAAATAATTAATAAATAAAAATGATGAATTTTTAGTTAATATCAAACTAGCCAAATTTATTAATCTAACAATATAAAATCTAAGAATGATTAAATTATAAGAAATATAATCAACCCCTAATAAATAAGAAATACTACATAAATTAAATTCTGAAGAAACAAATATAAATATAAAAATAAATAATATATAAATAAACTGATATGAATATCAAAAATAAAAATTAAATAAAGGGATCATAAAAATTATATAAAATAAGTAGCTTATCATATATAAATAGAATTCAAATAATCGTTAGAATGGCACCGAATCATAAGAACGATTAATCTTAATCCTAAAACTCCCTCACAAACATAAAAAGTTAGTAAAATAACATAAATATACAAAGAACTAAAAAATATTAAACAATAAAAATAAAAAATTATTAGTAAATAAATAATAATAAATTCTAATCTAATTAAACATAAAAAAACATGCTTTCGAACCAATCTTAAAGAAAATACACCTAAAAAAAAAAAAAAAAAAAAAAAATTAATCATTAGTTTTAATAATTTAACTAAAATATTAATTTTGTAAATTAAAAATGAATAAAATCTTAAAATATCAGTAAAATGTTAAATAACATATCTTAAATCTCCAAAATTTAAATTTTAATAAAATATTTACTGAAATTAAAATAATAATTATGAAAGTTATAACGTCTATTTCAATTGTATCTACAATAATAAAAAGACCAATATCTATAGGTTTAACATTATTAATACAAACAATTATAGCTATTATTATAATAAATATAAATAGTTCATCATCATGAATTCCTATAATTACATTTTTAACTATAATTGGAGGATTAATAATTATTTTCATATACATAAGAAGAATCACATCAAATGAAAAATTTAAATTAAATATAAAAATATCATTACCCCTAATTTTAACTATAATAATTATAGACGAAACAATATTGAATTGATACAGACAGGAGCTTCATATAATTCAAAATAAAATAAATAGAATAATATCAATAAATAAAATGTATAGAAAATCAATAATAATAACAACAATAATAGTAATATATTTATTTCTAACGATAATTACAGTAAATAAAATTATTAAATTATTTGAAGGTCCTTTACGCTCAAGAACTTATGAACAAATCAATAATAAAATCAAATAAATTTTTATCTATTATTTCAAATTCGTTAGTATACTTACCAACACCAACAAATTTAAGTAATTGATGAAATTTCGGTTCAATTTTAGGTATATGTTTAATAATTCAACTAATTTCAGGTATTATACTATCAATACATTACACTGCAAATATTGAAATAGCATTTTGTAGAGTCAGACACATTATACGAGATGTAAATTATGGTTGATTAATACGAACTATTCATGCTAATGGTGCATCATTATTCTTTATATGTATATTCTTACACATTGGACGAGGTATGTATTACTCGTCGTATAAAATATTAAACACATGATTATCAGGAGTAATAATCCTATTATTAACTATAGCAGCTGCATTTCTAGGTTACGTTTTACCTTGAGGTCAAATATCCTTTTGAGGTGCAACAGTAATTACAAACTTACTGTCTGCGATTCCCTACTTAGGGACTACTTTAGTTAACTGAATTTGGGGAGGGTTTGCAGTAAGTAACCCAACACTTTCACGATTTTTTTCATTGCATTTTATTTTACCATTTATTATTGTAATAATAGTAATTGTTCATTTATTTATATTACATTCAACAGGATCCAGAAACCCTATAGGGCTAAATTCAAAAATTGACAAAATTCCTTTTCACCCATATTATTCAATTAAAGATATTATAGGTATATCAATTACAATTTTAATACTGTTAATTCTTAACATAACAGAACCATTTATACTATCTGACCCTGATAATTTTATACCAGCAGATCCAATAGTAACTCCTATTCACATTCAACCTGAATGATACTTCTTATTTGCATATGCAATCCTACGATCAATTCCAAATAAACTGGGGGGGGTAATTGCCTTATTTATATCAATTATTATTTTAGTAATTATACCAATATCAATAAATATAAAATTCAAGGGACTAAACTTTTATCCAATTAGTCAAATTTACTATTGAATATTTATTTCTAATTTTATATTATTAACTTGAATTGGATCCCAACCAGTTGAAATACCATTTACTTCAACAGGAGTAATATTAACAGTTGTATATTTTTCATATTTTATTGCAGACCCAATTGTAACAAAAATATGAGATAAATTAATTAAATAAGTTAATTAGTTTAAAATTAAAACTTATATTTTGAAAATATAAAATAGAATCATTTATTAACTTTACAAAAAAAAATGATAAACAAATAAAGACCTAAGTAAAATAAATATAAATAAATAATTTAAAGATAGAGGTAAATAACACTTTCAAGCAAGATATATAAGCTTGTCATAACGATAACGAGGTAAACAAGAACGCACCCAAATATAACAAAAACATAGAAAAACTAATTTTAAATAAAAAATAAAATCATAAAAATTACCGCCTAAAAAAATTATACAAGTAATTAATCTTATAAAAATAATTCTAGAATATTCAGAAATAAAAAGAAAAGCAAACCCTCCGGATCTATACTCAACATTAAATCCTGAAACTAATTCACTTTCACCCTCAGAAAAATCAAAAGGTCTTCGGTTAGTTTCAGCCATACAACAAGAAACCCAACAAAAAAAAAGTGGAAAAGAAATAAATAAAAATCAAATATTTAATTGAAATGATTCTAATTCAATAAAATTGTAACTTCCCACCAACAAAAAATAACACAACAAAATTAATGATAAAGAAACTTCATAAGAAACTGCTTGAGAAATTCTACGAATACAACCCAATATTGAATATATTCTATTAGAAGACCAACCACAAATTATTAAACCATACACACTAATGGAAGAACATACTAGAAAAAATAATAACCCATAATTAAAATTAATACAATTAAACAAAAAAGGGTAAATTAATCAAATAAACAAAGATTGAATTAAACTAAAAACTGGGCAAAAATAATAAATAATTAAATTAGAATTCAAAGGCCAAATTGATTCCTTCGAAAATAATTTTAAACCATCACTAAAAGGCTGTAGAAACCCTACAATACCAACTTTATTTGGACCTTTACGATATTGAATATAACTCAAAACCTTTCGCTCAAATAAAGTAAAAAACCCTACTGACAATAAAACCATAATAATCAAGAATAAAAAATTTAAAATAAACAATATTAGATATGTAAATTTACATATAATTAAACTCTAAATTTAATGCATCAATATCTGCCAAACTAATATTTTAAGTATACAATAAAAAATTGAATTAAATGGTCCTTTCGTACTAAAATAATATATACATATTTTAAGATAGAAACCGACCTGGCTCACACCGGTCTGAACTCAAATCATGTAAGAAATCAAAAGTCGAACAGACTTAAAACTAAAAAAACTACCCCTTAGAATTATCTTAATTCAACATCGAGGTCGCAAACTTTAATATAAATAAGAACTTACCATTAAAATTACGCTGTTATCCCTAAGGTAACTTAATCTTTTAATCTTAAATAAAGGATCAATAAATCATAAATAAATGAAAATACTAATTAAAGTTAAATTTAATAATCACCCCAATTAAATTTAAATAATTAATAAACAAATTTAAACTAAATAAAATTAATATTAAATAGATAAATAAAGTTCTATAGGGTCTTCTCGTCCCAAAAATAAAATTAAGCTTTCTCACTTAAAAATTAAATTTTAACAATAAAATAAATAAAGTAAATTTCTCATTTTATCGTTCATTCCAGACTTCAATTAAAAGACTAATTATTATGCTACCTTAGTACAGTCAAAATACTGCAGCTATTTAAAATTAATCATTGAGCAGATATTACTTTTAAAATAATCACTAAAAGAAATGTTTTTGTTAAACATTTGAAAATTATAATTGCCGAGTTCATTATAATTTAATTTAAAATTATACTAATTAAATCAATGTTATTATTAAATTAAAATTAACTAAAAAAAATTAATAAAATATTAAATAAAAAATAATCATAATAAAAAGATTAAATTTATTAAAAACTAAATAAAAAATTTAAATAATATGAAAATCCATAAAAATAGCATTTTAAAATAAAATGAAGATTATCCCTCATTAAATAAATTACAAAAAATAATTAAAATTAAATTTAATATTAATTAACCAGATATACCAAAAAACGATTAACTTTTAACTACTTAAATTAAATTATAAAACTTTATAAAACAAGAAATTAATATTAAATAAGATCAATTTGATTCGGGAATATAATATAAATAAAAAATTAAATTAACCCTGATACAAAAGGTACAAACATTATTTCTAAAATTATAAAAATAATCCTTATCAGTAAGAAATAATAATTATTTTATTTATACTAAAAAAAAATAAATAAAATATAAATATTAATATTTACAAAAAATAAAAATATAAAAATCAAAAAGAACCGAAGATTTCTGATTAATGTAAATAACCTACTTTATATAAGCTACTTTCTGAATAATCATCTAACCCCACCTTCCGGTGGGGTTACTATGTTACGACTTATCCTAAAATAGGAGTGACGGGCAATATGTACACTAATCCTAATAAACATTCAAAATAATTAATTAATTAAAATTACTTTCAAATCCTTAAAAACATTTATATTAACAATAAATAAAAATTTAAATTAAAAATAAAGTAACCCATATAAACTATTTTAAAAACTACACCTTGACCTAACATAGTTGATTAAACTAAAAGAAAATAAATTCTAAAAAAACAATCATTACATAGAGATATATAAATAAATAAAAAGTATAAACTATCGTGGTTTATCAATTAATATACAGGTTCCTCTGAACATAGGATTAACCGCCAAATTCTTTGAGTTATGAAGAAAAATCTACTTTTATTCAAGTTAATGTTAAATTTAAACATAAAAGGGTATCTAATCCTATTTTGAATTATAAATATATAATAAATTAATTAATTGAAAAATAAAATAATTATAAATTCCACCTAAATAAAAAACTTAAAATTCCTAAAATATTAAATTAATAATAAACCAAAAAATTTAATTTTAGTTAACTGTATAACCGCGAATGCTGGCACAGAATTTATCAACTACATTAATGAATTACTCAATTTATATACATAAATTTAAAAATTTTAATTACTATTAAAATACTTATTTATAATAAAAAATATATAAATTAATCAAATAACCAAAAAAAAGCAAGAATCAAACTTAAATGAACCAACTAAAATAACACAGGTATATAACTTATTGGGGGGGTAAGTCAGTAATATTTGTGCTACAATTCCCATTAAAATGAGAGTAGATTAATAAAAGTATCATAAACTTAATAAAATTAAATCAGAAAGAAATAACATGAGTCATAAATGACCCTCGTCAGAAGGTTACAATAATATCAAATTAGAAAACTAATTTATCCAACAAGTAAAAATAAGAAACTCAAGTAATTAGGGGATTACTTGAGATATCTCGTAAGAATACTAAACAACAAAATAAGAAACTCAAGTAATTAGGGGATTACTTGAGATATCTCGTAAGAATACTAAACAACAAAATAAGAAACTCAAGTAATTAGGGGATTACTTGAGATATCTCGTAAGAATACTAAACAACAAAATAACAACGAACATTAATACATTTAAATAAATTCAGTTAATACAGGCGTTATTGCTATCAAAAAAAAAACTACAAATATGTTTAATTAATGTGTATAATATATTAAACCCTAATATAACTAAAACCAAAGAGAAATTAATTAAATACTATAATATATTATATTAAATATTTCATATATATATAAATCTATCCTCTATAGTATGAGGATAGATTTAATATTATAATATTATAATTATATATGTATTATAATAATATATTAATTTATAATAATATATATCATTATATTAATATTTATTTATAATTAAGATAAATAATTATTATATGTATACATTAATTTATAAATTATATTATATTAAATATTTCATATATATATAAATCTATCCTCTATAGTATGAGGATAGATTTAATATTATAATATTATAATTATATATGTATTATAATAATATATTAATTTATAATAATATATATCATTATATTAATATTTATTTATAATTAAGATAAATAATTATTATATGTATACATTAATTTATAAATCGGGTAAAATCTTTAGATTTTGGCAAGAACAACTGATACTGGGTCAAAACATGAACTGATTTCATAGACCAAGTTTAAAACAAATTATAATGAGGCAATTAAAATTGTCTCTGTTATCAGTGAATTCCCTTCGCTAAAGGCTTTCAGATATCCCGTGAAACTAAATAGTTAATCTTTAAAACTTTTAAAGTCACTACTATATAATACAATACAATACAATACAATAATACTTTATTCAAAAGGAAATTACATAATACAAATTACAAAATTTATGAAAAGAATAATATTCCCCACATAGACTATACGTCTGTGGGTGGGGAAGAGTCACAGTCATGTTAATAATAAGCTGTGTTACACATCATAAGTTATAAATAAAACTGTATAATAATTGTTTAAAATGTAACAAAGCAAGAATAACAAAATAGAAAGCAAAAAACAAGATATAATTAATTTATGTATACATTAATTTATAAATTGTATTATATTAAATATTTCATATATATATAAATCTATCCTCTATAGTATGAGGATAGATTTAATATTAAAAATTAATTCTGTATTTACATTTATAATTAAAATAAATAATTATTATAATAAACAAAGATTGATTAAGAAATTACATACATATAATATCCCTGTTGGATCAAATATTACTTAAAT